CGCCAAAGCGTATCATCAGATTTGGCTACGAAGGAAGGAACTCGAAGTGAAAGGGCACCGTCTTGTGCAAGACAACGATAGTTGGCCTTCTATCATCTTCTATCTGGTAGACTTGGAAAAAGGGCCCCGACTTCTTTCCAGAATTAGAGTTCGACCGCAGCTTCCCCCCCCAAAAAAAAGGGGGGGGATCAAGTTCCTTGCCAACTGCCAACTATCGACTCCGATCTCTTTTCATTTGTTTTGGGTATTACCAAACCTAGCCTAGCCTTTGTCAATCACACTAAAGCAGAGCAGAGCACCCAATTATGGAAGAGCCTCCTTAAGGGTGGGTTAGCTTAGTCAATCCGGCCCGAGACGCGTTCGTTGACAAAACCGCCGTAGGAATTCCGACTTTTCAATAGAGCGGAGGCGAACTGAGATCAACGAGAAAGAGGCCCTACTCACTACAAACGAATACACCACAAGATCGAACTGCACTCATGCCTCCACCGCATCAAGTTGCCCGCCCTCCCTACGTAGTGATTCTATCAATCATGTACGTAGGGAGGACCCTCCATTCTGATTGGTATATCATGAAAAAAGAAAGCCATTTGCACCAGGCGCACTGCGCTTTCCCTTGCCCAGATCTTTGCCTTTCTAAGTCAAGTAATGGTGACCCGCCGAAGCCTGGAGCTTCGTAACATGTTGACGAAGACCTCCGAACTGAGGGTTCGGTCAGTAGAAGGGACGACTTTGTCTCCCCGGAAGAAGAATAGCCCCGCTCTCTAGCCGACTGATCCCCTTGATCATATAACTGGGGGGGAACGTGTCACATTAGAGGTGAACGATCAGAGGTGTCCTCTAATCACCACGATGAGACTGGTCCCTCTTTTAGTAGACTCAGCTATGAATATGAATGAAGAAATGAATGCCGGGCTCTTTCTTTCACTGCTAACCCCAAGAAGTTTCTTAATGCTGATACTTTCTCTTTCGCCGAGCCCCGAGCTTGTGGTCCTCCTTTGAGTGTGGATTCAATTGGATGAATCTGTCAAGTCAAGGAAAACGTAGGTAGCAGCAAGGATGGTGCATCGCCTATTTCTCGTTCTCGCTCGGGAGCCAAAACGAACACGCCTGCTACCTACTGTACTGGACCTTCGACCAGGCATTCTACCTTTGTAGAATCGGAACCAAGCATTGCGCTCGAACAGTTGAGCGGCTGGAAAGAAAGACGACCTCACCTTCTCGTAAATGGTGTCAGTGAGAGCAATTTGAGTATCCCCTGTTGACCTTCTTTTGTAGATAGAATCTTCAATGAGTGGAAACAAGCACCCAACCTAATAAAGGGGCTTGTTGAGTAAGGCCGGCTTTCGAGCCCAAGCCTACGTTTGCTTAGTAAGCTTGAGCGCATCTTTCTCATATCAAGGCTTTCTTTGAATTTTCAATAAGGGGCGCGTTAGCTAGGCCGTTTTCTTGCAGGAGTGCTAACGCGCGCCCTTACGTTTTCTTCGCTTGCTCTGCAGTACGAGCCTCATACAGAGCCGCGCTCCTTTAATATGATGAGAAGAAGGGAAGGGGGGCCACCCTCTTTTCCGCACCAATCCTTATTTCCTACTACATCTTTTTTTGGGTGTATAGCTCAGTTGGTAGAGCATTGGGCTTTTAACCTAATGGTCGCAGGTTCAAGTCCTGCTATACCCAAACCTGCCTTACACTCTACTATGAGTAAGGACTAATTCGTGGCTTCAAAGATGACTCTTTGGCCTTTAGACTCGCTTCCTTCCCTTCACCCGGATAATGACCATTTAAGCACCTCGTCCAACTACTACTTTCCCTGTGTTCTATCACTCCCCCCTATCACAACAAGGCAGGCCTGCCCAAGGAAGAAATCACAACCAGGGCTATATTCACCTCTATGTTAGGTAGCCTCCTCACTAAACACAAGTAAGAGCTAGCTTGCATTGAGAATGAGGGGCCCTCCGAAGGACTAGTTTTCAGCTCCTTACTTACCTAATTAATTCATTGTTGAAAAAGAGGCAAAATGCCAATGATTACACAGCCCACTTCGCTCCGTTCTCTTTCTATGCTGACTGGGAGTCGACGTACTTCCTTCTTGCTTTGACACTACAGTGGGGTCAGAAGAAGCTCGCTGCCGGATAGAGCTTCAGTTTTGAATCTGCCTTCTAGGGATTCAAAAGGTGAGATGATCTGTCACAGGGAAAACTGAGATGATAAATCCTAGCCTTAACGCCCTTGCTTCACTTACTTCTTTCCCTACCCACGCTCTCATGCATGGACAAAGGAGCGAATCCTACCACAGATAGAAATCTATTCATAGAAAACTGAAAAGGAACCTCCTGCTCTGTCCGAGATAGCCATTTTCAAGACTCCTTTTTGGCTTATTTGATACAGCTGGAAAGGTTATTAAACGAACTCGCTTATGCTAGCTAGCCCTTTACCCTGTCTGGCTTAGTAGTAGGTGAGAACAACCAACTATCCTTCCAGTGAAGTGCCCCCTTATCCCTGCTATGCTGCTTAGGCACATTAGCCCTCAACAATAGGAGAAATGGTCAAACTGTGAGATCTTTAGACTGGGTATGAAAGTTCTTCCTTAGGCTCTCCAGCCCTTTCCTTAGCTGAGCTAAGCACATATTCTCTTTCGCCTTTGCGAGATGTGAGTGCATCGCTTGAAGGAGATGCTTATACTCTCTCTTCCCTAGCTTTCTGTCTCTTTGTCCTACCGATCCGTCAGAGGGAAAGACTGGTGAGAGTGCAACTACTGCTCCATTTATATTGGGACTAGAGGTACCGCTATTTACACTGGGTATAAAAACGACAGCTACGAAGGCTGAAACTAGATCGATGCGAACTACTATTCTCTAAGACATTTGGCATGAGACAGACGCTTCTAAGGTTATTTACTATTGGATTAAGCGCTTCAACAGGAAAGAGACTAAGGGAAGGAGGGAAGTTCAACTAGTCGATCTAGCTTTGACACACTTGAATGAGACGAGTAAAGAGTTGTAGATTCGGGATGGGAATAGAAACTTTTCCCCCTTAGAGCACATCCTTACCTACACCTACATTGAACTAAATGTTAAAAGCATATAGTTGCATTTGAATGCTAACTGAAAGTTGGATCAAGTATATCCTACTGAGCTCAAGAGATGAAGGGCAATTCTTTCTTTTAGGAAGGATTCGATCCCATCCCACCCAAGTGCCATCTTCAAGGATTGAATGTAGTAATTCATCTCCAGTCTAGGCTTCCTTCGCACAGGCTACACATGGCTCCAGGCGTCATAAAAGCGAAAAATCATTCCTTCTCTTGTCGGAATGGGAGCAGCTATTTCACTCGCATCTGCTTGGACTGCTGGAAAGCTTGAACCTCGCCTATAAGAGTTGGAAGAAGTCGTAACTAAGTAAGTACGCACGCCCGCGAAGTCACTTCCGACAATCATTCTCTTTGAGTTGATGGATCTTTAAAGAGAACCAATAGCGATGACCAGACCAAGTTCACTCTTTTTCTTTTGCCTAGAAGTGAGTCATTGATACCGAGAAAAAGCTCTTCCTTCTGTGGTTCGGGTTCGCCTTTCCCTGTCGAAGGTGGCATTGGTCTTCTCCTATATCTAGGATAATGCTTGCTTTAGGAAAGACGAGAAATCCTCCAATACCAGCTTATAGGATCGGAGTTGTCAACAAGAACTGCAGATACGATCACTCCGCCTTTCGTTGAAGGCCTTTCGCTCAAAAGTTGGAATACCCAGAAAGAAAAACTGGGGGAAAATAGAAAATCAGTCTTACCTGTCCTATCAAAAAGAAGGATAGAAAGTCAGAAAGGTACGAAAGGACGGCATACTCTGTCCCTTAGTGAAAGCGTGAAAACTCAATCCCATCTCTTCATGTTCACAAAGACAGTTCAAAAAATCGTAGCCTGCGCCCGGTGGGGAAGAAGAGTGAGACTGACTAGCAAGTGCCCAAAAGCCCGGTTTATGAGCCCCTTTCCGATTCCCTCACCCAATCTCATGAGAAGCAAGTCCAGCAGGCCCTGCCTTAACCTGTCCTCAGACAGCCAGCCCTCACCAGGCTGCTGGCATTGCTAAATGCTCCGCCACGAAGCAAGCTTTCCCGAATACGACAGATGCGGAAGTGGCTAAAGAAGTCGGAAGAAGAAAGTAGTTGGACAACTGTATACACGAGGTATTCTGGGAATTGGCAACATTGACAGAAAGGAGGAATAAACTTTTTTAGGTCTATCTCTACTAAAGTAGTCGGCCTAACCTTCGGTTCCCGTAACCGAGTTTTTCTTTCTCACTCCTTATGTACTTTTTCTTACTTCATCCATAATGACTTTCTTTAAAATTGTGTTCAAAAAAACCCTCTAGAAAGGCGAACAGCCGGCATTGCAAGCAAATAGAGAGCCCCCGCCCGTTTGAGCCGTTGCGAGCCGGAAAGTGTACCGGCTGTTTGAGTCGCGAAAGGGCCGCTTGCTTAAATTATCTATTTTTATTAATAATAATAATAGACATATAATATTCTATATCTATCTATAAACAATAATAATAAAAATAGATAAATCATTTTATTTATCCAATTGTTCATTCCTGGGAAGAGGAAGAAGCAGATAGAGCAAAGGCCTCCTCTTTCCATCCGCTCTTCCCTAAGTGAGCGAATTGCATGTAGAGATCCGTAAGGGCTTATAGTTTAATTGGTTGAAACGTACCGCTCATAACGGTAATATTGTAGGTTCGAGCCCTACTAAGCCTACCACCCCCCTCTCTTCACCTGATACAAGGCAGTCGAAGTACCCGCTGCCCTTTCGCTCTGGAAGGAAAGGTATAGTTAGGTCTGAAAACGGACTATCAATCACATGCATTAAGATAGCAACTTGGATCCTTATCCTTAGCGGAATGTCTGTCATCAATGGAACTCCTACCTTACTGAAAGGGCCCAGTAGAAAATCCCATGTTGCCCTGATAAAGGGGCTTTACTTTCAGTAACTTCTTTCACTCGTTCTGTCGTCTCAT